TCATAAAGATATATACACATGTGTTTTTAGTTATCAAATATTAATAACCCCAAAATCAATAAATAGGCCACATGTGTATATATGTAGATCCATAGCATCAGAATTTTCATTCTGAAAATTCTGATACTCTGGATCCTTTTGTTATTATTATTATATTTATATAATAAATATAATAATATTAATATATATAAATTATTATTATATTTATATTATAAATATAATAATATTAATATTATATATAATTATTATATTTATATCATAAATATAATAATATTATATATATATATTAGCGCGCACGCGCGAGGATGGATAGAGTTAACAATCTTATGTATGCAAAACATATATTTTTATATAAACTAAAACCCCTAACAAATAATAAATAAAATAAATACTAAAACAACTAATCTATTAAAATTAAATCTCTTTAAATAATAATTTTTAAAAATTCTAGAACTTAAAAATAAAGAATAACCTTTAGAGTTTATGTTATTTAAAAATAAATCCATAAATTTTAAGTTTTTTATTTTATAAATACTACTTTTAGCTAAAAAATCAACTAAAAACTTATATGTTAATTCTTTAAATAATACCTTTAATGTTAAAAATGATATAAAAATTATTAAGAATAAAAAAAATAAAGGTCCAAAAAAATCTACATATAAGAATAATCTTGGAATATTTAATAAATTAAAATTTATTCATCAAAGAAAACTAATAGAAAATAAAACTAAAGCTAAACTTAAAAAATTAATGAAGATAGATCTTCTATAATGATTTATAACTTTATTAAATCTTAAGAAAAATCTTTTTCATAGACGATAACTATAACCAAAAGTTAAAAATACCGAAACAAAAAACATTAAACTAAAAAATAATATATAATTATTAGAGAAAAATAACTCTAAAATAAAATCTTTACTGACAGCACCACTAGAAAAAATTAAACCACAAAGACAAAATAACGTAACTAAAAGCTGTAATTGAATAAAATTAGGTAAATTACCATTATTACTATAATTACGCCCATCTTGCTGTCCAAATGAACAGTGGATAATATACCCAACTTGTATAAATAGACACCTTTTAAAAAGTGCATGTCTTACAAGGTGTAAAAAAGAAATAAATCTTAGACCTAAACCAAAAGTTACTATTCTAAAGCCTATTTGAGAGAGCGTCCTCAAGGCTACCACCTTCTTCAAATCTTCTTCAGCCAAAGCTGCTACTCTTGAAAAAAATATTGTAAATAAACCTGTAACTAGTACAATTCTAATAAAATCTTTCTGTATCACAAGATTGTTAAAATTTATCAACAAAATAAGTCCTGCAGTAACCAAAGTTCTACTGTGTACAAGTGAACTAACAGGTGTTGGGGCTCTCATAGCTTTAGGTAACCAGCTACTAAAGGGAAACTGTGCTCTTTTTGTAAAAGCTGTTAACAATAATAAAATAGATATATAACCACTAAATATTCTAAAACTTAAAAAATAATAACCCCTAAAAATAGAAAACCTAAAAAATACAAATATAAAATAATCACCTAAACGATTAGTTAATGCTGTATTTATAGCACCACTACACCTATCTCAATTATTATAAAATAATACTAAGAAAAAACTAGAAATACCTAATAAATCCCAACTAACAAGTATAGTAAAAATTCTATTACTAAAATTTAATCTAAACATTCTACCTACAAAAATTAATAACACAAAATAATAATAATTAAAATTTAACTCCCCGTTCAAATAATAAGTTCTAAAAACCAAGACTCTTAAAGTAACTAAAAACAAAATAAAAGAAAATAAAATACTATTAAAATAAAAATTAAATTTTAATCTTAAAAAATCTCACTCCAAAAGAAAAATCCCTAATTTAAATCTTGGTAATAACCAGACTCTAAGCCCTCCAAACAAAAATAAAAATCTAATCAAAAAAATAGAAATATTAATTAAATAACTCAAACCAATTTTCCATATCATCACTCTATATAAAAACCCCCTAAAATAAAAATAAACATTATTAAAAATCTGACATAAGAACTGATATCTGAAACTAAAATTCCTAAGAATATAACAATTTCCAAATCAAAAATTACAAATATTAACATTATAATAAAAAAATGAATTCTAAATGAATTTTGAATTTTACCTACTCTAACAAATCCACATTCAAAAGCTCTTAATTTATTTTTCCCTATATCCTTAATACTAAGTAAAAAATTAATTAAATAAAAAGCTACAAGTAAAATTAAAGTAAAACCTAACACTATTATTAAAATTAAAATAAAGATTTTATAAAATCTTAAAAGTTTAAAACTTTTACAATGTTCCTTTCGTACTAAATGTATTAAATATAAATATTTATCAAGATAAACAATTCTATCTCACAATGAATTAAACTAATATCACGTCAGATTAATTAATAGAAGAACAGTCTAAATTACTAAGCCTTCTCCTCTCTTAGATTATCTGAATACAACATCGATGTAAAACTTACCTTACTATAAGAACTAGATTAGGTATGATTTTCTGTTAACTCCGGAGTAATTCTTTAAATTATTAATAGTAAAATACCATTATATAATATTCTGCCCTAGAAAATTTATTAAATAAATAATTATTTATTTAATAACAGAATTTCCGAAGACTTATCTTTGTATAAATATATTTATTTTTTCTTAAATAAAAATTAAATTCAAGAATAAAATATAAAAAGAACTAACCAATAACTTCATTCATACTGGAACTCAATAAAAGCACAAATTATTTTGCTACCTTAATGTCCTCACGCTAAGACTGCCATTTAAAATTCATAGGGCAGAAGCCAGCTTTAATATAAAGCCTAAGTCTTTAAAAAACATTTGATCAAGACTTCAAGTTCTTTAATTATATTATATTAATTTATATAATTTTTAAAATTTACTTATTTGGAGATTATATATTTAATAAAGTTTTATTAAATTTAATATAAAATAAATTAAATTAATAGAAAGCGTTGTAAAACACAAAATTAAAACACTTCAAATTTTTAATTTCCAAAAATAAAAACAATAACATATAATTTTCTAATATAAAAATATATACAGTTATCACAAAGGTCGACATATCAACTCTAAGAATAATAATTTTTATTATGAAACAATAAAACTATTTATCCTTCTACCCTTTGTTTCTATATTTCATAAAATATGAAATTTTCCTCCAATAGTATGCAATACTAACATTTAAATAAATAAAATTTAAAGCTCTTTATTCTTTTACACCACAAGTAAACATTTTATATAAACTATAAAGCTTAAATTATTCTATTGTACCAAAACATCAACTTTTAAAATTATCTAATAAAGTAACTTCTAAAGCAATTGGTATAAAACTATGGTTAGCACCACAAATTTCTGAACATTGACCATAAAATACACCTACCATAGGGAAACTGTATCTAAATGTACTTAAAATACCTCTTATAGCATCTAACTTCACTGATAGTGAATTTAAAGCTCAAGCATGGATTACATCTGCAGAAGTAATACAAAAACGAATATTAGTATCACAAGGAATAACACAACGATTATCAACCTCTAATAAACGTGGTTCACCTAAATTTAATTGATCTAGAGATTTTATATAAGAATCAAATTCTAAACCTGGAATATCACTATATTCATAACTTCAATATCATTGATGTCCAGTAACTTTAATTGTAAGATTACTATCTAAATTTATTAAACCATAATAATATAATAAACTAAGAGAGGGCACTATTTGTATTAAAAGAATAAAGGTTGGAAAAACCCTACAAAGTAATTCTCCAAATTGATATTCAATTTTTTTACTTTTAAAATAAAAACTACTAAAAATTAAATAACCAAAAAGTAAAGTAACAAAAACTAAAACCCCTAAAAGTAAACTACAATTAAATCTATGAAATCAATCTATATAACTAGCAAATAAACTATTTTGAAAAAGTAAATTATAACCCTGAAAAAAATTATTTATTAATCCTTGGGACCCTTTGATTGGAAGTCAAAAATACTAATTTATACTAAAGAATCTAAAGTTTATAACCTATTTATTGACAATAAATTATACTTAATTATACTAAAACTTTTAATAAGAGAAAACCACCTCAAGGGTATGAACCTTACAGACTTAATTATCCTATCTTACTAAAAAATCAATACCCTTTAATTTGCAATTAAATATACTAAATTTATACTATGATTTCTTTTTTTTTTTAATTTTTTAATCTAGCTGTTCTAAAATAAATCTCAGCTTGATATCTGTGTCCAAAAACATAATTTCTTATACAGTACTCAGGTCTTCTATTAGCATAGTAATCTCTGATAACTAAACGATAACTAAAGAAAGACTCTAATAAAACATAAACAAATAAAAATAAACCTGCTGTTCTAATAATAGAGCCGTAAGAAGAAATAATATTTCAAACTGAGTAAACATCTGGATAATCTAAATATTTACGTGGAAAACCATGTAAACCTGCAAAGTGTAATGGGAAAAATGTTAAATTAACACCAATAAATAATAAAATAAACACTGCAGACATTAATAATTTATCTAATACATAACCAGTGATATATCTTCATCAAAGTGTTACTCCTGTAAAAATTCCAAATACAGCACCTAAACTTAAAACATAGTGAAAATGACTTACTACATAATAAGTATCATGTAAAATAATATCTAACCTAGAATTAGATAAAACTACACCTGTTAAACCACCTAATGTAAATAAAAAAATAAAACCTAAAACTCACAATAACAGAGGTTGAAAGATTATTTTTATTCCAAATAATGTAGCTAATCACCTAAAAACTTTAACACCTGTAGGTACAGCAATAACTATTGTAGCAGCTGAAAAATAGGCACGTGAATCTAAATCTATCCCCACTGTATACATATGATGAGCTCAAACAACACAACCAATTAAACCGATACTTAAAATAGCATAAACCATTCCCAGAGCACCAAATACCTCCTTTTTACCTGTTAAATAAAGTGTTGATTGTCTAACAATACCGAAAGCTGGTAAAATTAAAATATAAACCTCTGGATGACCAAAAAATCAAAACAAATGTTGATAAATTAAAGGATTACCACCTGTTCTTGGATCAAAAAATGAAGTATTTAAATTACGATCTGTCAATAACATAGTAATAGCACCAGCTAAAACAGGTAATGATAAAACTAATAAAAACACTGTTACAAACACAGTTCAAACAAATAATCTTATATGTTCTAACGAAATAGACCTACTACGTAAATTTTTTGTTGTACACATAAAATTAATTCCACCTAAAATAGACCTTAAACCGGAAGCATGTAAACTAAAGATAGCTAAATCTACACTTCTACCAGGATGACCTAAAGTTCTTAGAGGTGGATAAACTGTTCATCTTGTACCACAACCTATGTCTACAAAACAAGCATCTAAAATTAATAATATAGAAGTAGGTAAAAGTCAAAAACTTAAATTATTTAAACGTGGAAATCTTATATCTGGTGCACCTAATATAAGTGGTAACATTCAATTTCCAAATCCACCAATTATAGTTGGTATTACCATAAAAAAAATTATTAAAATAGCGTGTGCCGTAATAATAGAATTATAAAGTTGACCATTCCTTAAAAAGAACCCTGGTTTCGCTAACTCTAGACGAATTAACAAAGAAAACCTTGTCCCTACCATTCCTGATCATAAACCAAAAATAAAATATAAAGTTCCAATATCTTTATGATTAGATCTTTCTAATCATGTAGCTAAACCTCCTTGATATTTTTTATATAAATTAATTTAAAAGTATTTCTTAAAATAAAAATTTTACTAATAAATTTGTTAATATATTATAAATAATATATTAATGTATAAAAAACTGGAATTCCCCCAATTTTAATAAAACATACTCAATCAAAAGATGTTGTATATTATTAAAACCAAGGGTGCTGAAAATCCAATATTTCAAGTATTAAAATTGTGGAATCCTTTTCCTATCAAAGATCTTGTAATTAAAAATAAAGAATAATAAAAAGATACTAAAAAATACACAAAAACCATATAAAATATACTCTTACTAATTAAAATTCTATTAGAAATAACTAAAAACTCCGATAAAAAAGATAAAGACGGTGGTACACCACTATTAGACAAGAAAACTACTGAAAATAAAATACCTATAATTATACTTGAACTAAAAAATCTATTTATAAAATAAATCATACGTCTACCAGATGTATGATAAAACTCACCAATTAAATAGAATATAAGTGTAGATGTATAACCGTGAGCCAATATTAATATAACTCTACTAATTTTTCTTCTTATCGTGATAAAAACCAACGATAACAACAAGAATCTTATATGTGTGACAGATGAATAGGCTGCTAAAGCTTTTGAATCACTTTGAAACACACAGCAAAAAGATCCTAAAATTATACCTAAAAATGCAATTAAAATTCAAATATTATTATGTACAAAATTCAACCTACCCAAAATACGAAGAAACCCGGCTGTACCTAATTTTAACAGTAAACCTGCTAATAGTATTCTAGCTGTTGTAGGAGCTTCTACATGTGCTTTAGGTAGCCAAAGATGTAAAAAATAAATTGGAAATTTTATTATAAACCTTAATCTTAAAATAAAAAATATTTCCCATGAAATCAGAAAATTAAAATAAGTAAAAACTAAGAAAAAATTACTTTTAAAATAAACAAATAAAAACGGGAAAGAACAAAAAGCTGCATAAAATATTAAATAATAAGATGAATTAATTTTTTCAATCTGTGACCCATAACCTAGAATTATAACCAAAATAGGGAATATTGATAACTCAAAAAATATATATAATATTATTATATTACTTGGAATAAAAAAAATAATACAAATAAATACTAAAATTTCAGACAAAATTAATAAATTATTATTTTTCTCCCTTAAAATAATAATACCCAAGATAAACAACCTTATAATAATTAATAGAATAAATCTATAAGAATCTAGCACAATAAATAAACCTCTTCAGGAAAAATTATTAAAGATCAAAAATCTAAAAATTAGTCTAAAAATAAAAAAATAGATAGGCTTAAATAATCAAACCAAAGATAAAAATAAAAATTCTAACAAAGCTACTAAAAACCTCATAATTACAAGTTATGTATTCTATAATTAAACTACCATAGCTATATTAGTAAGATCATCAATAAACAAATACAAATAAAAATAATCAAACTACATCAACAAAATGTCAATACAAAATAGCAAATTCTAACCCAAGATGATGATTATAATTAAAGTGGTTTTTTAATAAACGTAAAAAATTAAATGCTAAAAATAAACCACCACAAAGTACATGAACACCATGAAACCCTGTAGACAAATAAAAAATTCTACCAAAAACCCCATCTGAGATTGAAAATCTAGCTTCTATATATTCTATTAATTGAATCCCCGTAAAATATGCTGCTAAAAGACATGTTAAAGCTATACTATTTGTACATCTTTTATTACTAAGTAAACTATGATGAGCTCAAGTAACTGTAACACCTCTCCTTAATAAAATAATAGTATTTAATAAAGGTACTCCAAAAGGGTTAACTAAATGTATACCAAAAGGTGATCATGTTTCACCTAATTCATGAACTGGTACCAGTGCTGCATCAAAGAACGTTCAAAAAATACAAAAGAAGAACATAAACTCACTAAATACAAATAAAATTACTCCAAATTTGAATCCATCTATAACAAAAAAATTATGATAACCTCTTAAACCTTCTATAGAAATATCTTTCCCTCAAGCAAATGAAATAAATAATACTGAAAACAAAGTAAAAATAAATAATTCATAAAGTCCAAATTTAAAAAACATAACTAAAGAACTTAACATACCAATAGAGGCTAAAAATAAATTAAAAGCATATCTTGATAAACTTAAAATGTGAAAATTGTGATAAATAACATATTTAAAAATCTTTAGAACCTAAATCTAATGTATTATCTTATACTAAACATGTTTATTTAAAAAGTAATTTTCTAGTCATATAAATAAATAATAATAAATATGCTAAACCAAAATAAATTACTGAAAATAGGGGTCTTAAAATAGTGAAAGGATCTTCAACAGTACACTGACCTAATCAACTTAAAATAGTAGAAGAAATAATAAATAAAAATACTAAAAACTTATTTAACTTAGTTAAACAAGATGTATAATTATTAACTAAAGCAAAAAAATAAAATGTAACAATTCTTATTAATAAAGCGATTACACCTAAAACCTTATTTGGGATAGCACGTAAAATTGCATAAGCAAATAAGAAATATCACTCTGGTACAATATGGACTGGCCTCATTATAGGATCAGCCTCAATAAACATTTCTGGATCACCTAAATTAAACGGATAAATTAAAGATAAAGAAATAAAAAGCAATCAAATTAAAACATTATAAGCATCTTTACCTGCATATTCTGGTCTAAAACAAACTTTATCATAATCACCGTGACAATATAATCTAGAAGTTCTACCTGTCCTATGTAGAAAAACTAAATGAGCTAAAACCAATACTAATAAACCTCACGGTACTAGAAAATGTAATACAAAAAAGAATTTCAATGTTGCACCAGTAACTCCAAAACCACTTCAAATTCATGTTACAATAGTAGGACCTCAAATAGGAATAACACTTAATAAACTTGTAATAACAACAGCTGCTCAAAAACTTATTTGAGCTCAAACTAAAACATAACCTATAAATGCTTCCATTATTACTAGTAAATAAATTGTTAATCCTGACATTCAAACAGTTTTTAAACGATATCTTATAAAAAATAAACCTTTAAAAATATGTAAATATAAAAAGATAAAAAACAACCTAGCACCATTAAAATGAAAAATACGAAATACTCATCCAAAATTAACTTCATACATAATATATTGTACAGTAGAAAAAGCTATTAAACTATCAGCTGTATAATAAAATGCTAAAAATGTACCAGTTAAAATTTGAAAAATTAAAATTATACCAAGCATTCTACCAAAATTTCAACTTAATGTTAAAGTTTTTCTAGATGGTAAAGTAACAAGTATACCATTAACAAAATTTAATAATCTATTATTAACTTTAATTACTCCTAATATTCTTAACTTCTTCAGAGTCATATTTTAATTATAAACTAAAAGAGTCTGTAATTATTCCCTTTTGCACCAAAAACAAATATTCTTTCTAAACTAAATTACAAAGATGTTTTTCTTTTTGAACCGCAATCAAACATAGTAAATATCTATTTATCATCTTCTACTTCTCCCGACTGGAACTTTACCTTATCAAGATAATATAATATAATTTTACTAGAAAAGTAATTAAATAATAGAAATAACTATTAGTGGGAAAATTAAAAAATAATTTATTTTATTGTTATTAGAAATATCTGTATTATTTTTTATTCTTAAATTAATCAACCAAAAACTAAAAGACAAGACAGATAAAAACATAAGAAATAACAGTAATAAAACAAAAAATCTTTCAAATTTAAAAATTTCTCTAAGTGAAAAAATTTTTACAAAAAAAGACACTCTAAAGGGAATATTTAAAAAAACTAGTATAGTTTCCCAATTAATAAAATTTTTAGATCCTTTAGAAAATTTTGAAATTAACAAAACTATTAAAACAAAATAATAAAGAAACAGATAAAGAGAATTGAAAAATGAAAAAAATACTCCTATAATAATTCAATTAAATGATTCTGTAGAAGAGATAATAAGTAAATTTTTATATCTTTTTATAACAAATAACTGTAAATAACAAACTAAAAGCCCGAACAATAGTAAATAAGTAGATCTTAATCAAAATAATTGTAATAAAATAGTTAAAAAAGGTAACTTTTGAAAAGTTAAAAATCACATTAAACTATAATTAAAAATATTATTTGTTACATTAAAAATTCAAAAATGTAGCGGCGCTACTCCAATTTTTATTAAAATAACAAAAAACTGTAAAAATCCACTTGAAAATACTAAAAATAGTAAACCTAGAGATTCTTGGATAACAAAATAATTAAATACACTAGTGTACCTTTTATTCCTTTTATTTAACAATGTAAATACAATTGTTATCAATAAAAAAATTCTTCATCAAACAATAACATTATTAGTTAATAAACTTAAAAATGTTAACAAAAAAGTAAAAACTGAAAGAAAAATAATTATAAATGAGCAGGATTTAACCTAGAACAAATTTAGAAGACTTGCTTTATGGACTCATTAGTTGACTTATATCTTTTGCGCTTAAAACAAATGCACTTCTTATGCTATATCAACTAAGATGTGGTCCACCATTTCCAAATTAAAAGTTTGGCACTTTAAAACTTAAGTTAACATCTTTTTTTTTTTTTTTTTTTTAACTATTACTCATTAAGATAAAGATAAATTAGACGTGAAAAAATATATCTTTGAATAAAAAATACAAAACATTCCATCATAATAGCAAAGACTGATAATCAAATATATTGATCACCTAATCTCAATTCTAAACCTTGATAAAGCATTATTCTAATTAAATGACCTACTATAATATTAACTGTTAAACGTACTGTTAATGCTAAAGGACGTGAAAACTCACTAACAATTTCAACTAACAATATACTAAATGTTTTTAAAAAAGAATCACCAGCTTTTCTTATATAAACTGAAAATTTTTCTCTAGAAATAAAAGTTAATAAAGTTCTTATTCATGCTACAGCTGCATAAACAAAAGTAAATTCAACTATACCACAAGGACAAAAAGAATAAGTAAAATAACCCCCAAAACAACATGTTAATAAAACAATAAAAGTAAAAATTGAAATAACAGATCTAAGCGGTAAAGTATTAGTATAACTAAAAACACCTACTAAACTATTTAAAAATTTTTTAACTAAAGTATTTAACATACTTTCTTTAAAATAAAATAAATATTGTAACACAAAAACAAACATAAAAATATCTAAAAAATAAACTTGATTAATAATAAAAAGCTACTGCATAAAAACACAATATAATTAAAGACACAGGTAAAAGTTTAAATCAAAATAAGCTCATTATAAGATCATAACGATAACGTGGATAGGATCTACGAATAAAAATTAATAATGAAAATACAAAAAAAGCTATAAAAATAGAAAAATTAAAGAATATAGCCGAAGATAAAACTCTAAAAAAGATTAATCTACCATATTCACTTAAAAATAGAAGAACAAAAGCTACACTTGCAAATTCAACATTATAACCACTAACAAGTTCACTTTCACCTTCGGAAAAATCAAACGGTGCACGATTAAGTTCAGCAATAATCATAATTAAAAAAGGTACATAAACAATTAATAAACTAATATTAAACCTTCTTACAAAATTAAAAACATTATTGTGGATAATAATACACAATACATATAGAGAAAAAGCAATTTCATAAGAGATTCTTTGCCTACTAGCACGAATAGCACCAATTATCCCATATTTAGATTTTCTAACTACACCACTAATTAAAGTTGTATAAACTGCAAATCCAATTAAACATAGAAAAAATAACACTGCATATTCAAATCTTAAAAAATCAAAAAAATAAGGTAAAGTAAATCATTCCAAATATATAACAATAAAAGAAATTCCAGGTACCAATAAAAATGAAACTTCTGATGAATTTAAAGGAGTTATTTGTTCTTTTTTCAAAAGTTTAACCCCGTCTAATAAAGCCTGAGCCAAACCTATAAAAGTAACCTTTGTAGGTCCTAAACGATTTTGACTTCTTCCTAAAAGATGACGTTCATAAAGGGTAATAAAAGCAATTCTTTGAACAATAAAAATTATTATTAAAATAACCATTAATAAAACTAAAATAATCAAGAGTAAGAATCTTTAGATTTACAATCTAACATTTTTAAATTAAACTAAACTCTTAAATTAAGAGTAAAACCTTTTGATTAACAGTCAACAATTCTTAATTAAACTAACTCTTAAAAACTACGAGTTACCTCAAAACATGTTTTCAAAACACATTTAAAAATAGTTCTATTACTAGATGCAGGTTCCCCTAAATCTACTTTACTACAACTTACTCCCCTTTGGGCAATTGATGGATGATTTGTACCATTTCTAGATAATCTTCAAAAATACATAAAAAATTTTTTACTGTCTTTTACATTTTCATTCAAATAACTAAATTTAAAATCCACATTATAAAATATTGTAGGCCAAATGTTACTTAAATCATAAACCGGGTATATATCTATTTTACTAAATTAAAAATTTTTTATTATAATCCTTAAGAATAAAATAAACGATCATACACGAGTCAAAAAATTAAGTAGTTAATGAGGGTTCTCAGTTACTACTCAGCCTCCAAAGATAATTTAGAAAATCTGCCAATATCTTTTCAGTTTAAATACAACTTTACTCCTGCTCTTTTAATTTTTGTCTAACTAGGTACTAATCTAGTTCATTCCACAAAATTTAAAATTATGAATATTCTTTAATATAAATCCTAATTCTACCTAAGATTCTAAAAGATTATTTTATATATTTCATAATTAACATCAATTAAAGTACAAGCTTTAACAAGTCTAGCCGATTATTCTGGAACAAGTATTATACAAGCGATAAATTGCCGAGGTAAAATTTTATTGCCTACTCAGTAAATCAAATTTAGATAATACCATTTTAAATCATCTTAAACCATGATCAAATTTTAGTTCCCTAAAAGAATACTTTATAAGATAAATAACTACTTCTTCGAAAAAGAAGCGTACTAATTTATACTATTATCTCAAAGTTATACAGAAATACATTTTTGATTTTGAAGATCAATAGTTTAAACTTAACTTATATCTGTTATTAAAAAATACAATTATCATTACCAAAAAATTTCATATTACCCACTATAACTACTATCCCTAAAATTCTAGAAATAACTGAAAAACACATAAAATAAAAAAATATTATTTCACCTAAAATATAAGAAAATTTCAAAAATAGACTCAATATCAAAAATTCCAATGAAATTAAAATAAAAATTAAACGTTGTCACTTAAATAAGAATATAAATAATCTAACAAATAAAAACATAATTTAAACTTTACGTAAAGCACCTGAAAAATTTAAAAAATAACTACTAAAATTTATAAAAAACACCAAACACATAAGAATATAAACAAAAATAAATCAATAAATTCTATAATAAAAACCTCTCAAATTTAGATACTGATCATAAAAAATAACTCTAGGTGAAAAGAAAATTAATCTAACTAGTAATAATAAAAATACAAAGTGTCTTTTTACTACATTAATTTTAGATAACCTAGAAAAATATACTAAAATAACAAAAATACCACTTAAAAAAAGTAAACAAATAAAATATGAAAATCAAATATGTATTCTTATAGAAATAAGTGGTATACTAAACAACAAAGAGAAAATCAAAAAAAACCTACTTTTTATAGGATCAATATTTATATAACTAATCACACTACTAAAAAGAGCCAATAGAAAGAAAAACTTAATAATAGAATTTTAAACCTATTCATTGTAAGTGAATTATTCTAATTAAACTAAAAATTCTATCAGTAATGAAATCTTAGCAACCCAAATGCTATATTTTAAATAAACTATTTACTG